TTTTCTACAAGCCCCAAGTCGCCCCCTTTTTCATCGAGAAATCTCCGATCAATGATACAACAAGTTCCATTTTCGAGCATATCGAACGGATTCCTTGGTTCGGACCGAAGAAGCAATGTCACTCGATCATTATCAAACTGACTGCAATCTTTTTCTGCCCGTGAGGATCCCACCAGAGCGACTTCTAGTTCTAATAGGCCATTAACTAGATCAGCATCACACCGACCGAATTTCAAGTAAGCGGTGGTCCCTCGATCAGGGGGTCTGAGTGTAGACCAAGTATCGTGAGCGACCGGTCCGGCAGAAAAACTCAAAAGATAAAGAAGTATCGTTAATCTCTTCATGCTCATTTCAAGTTCGAAGTACCATTTGTGCAAAAAAGAATCCCCCAGCAGAGGGGAGTATTTGGTTAGAAACATAGATATAGGATCTACGGGGCAATTACTTAAGCAATAACCTAGAAGCACATTATGCGCAACAGCCCTTCCTATCTGATAGGAAACGACCCCATGCTCACTAACCGGGCTTCCCTCCCGGTATTGATACACCAAATTTGGTCTATGAAGAGCGAGTCTAATTGTATTAGCGTCTATAATTGATTTCTTCCGTGAAAGACTAATTGATTGGGCCTCATTGGCAAGTGCTACAAAACCTTGTGCACTGGGATCTATGGTTATGGACCCGAATCTGTTAGTATCGCACATTTTCTTTTCCAAGGGAAATCCCTTAGTATCGGAAAGAACGAAAAAGTTCTTTCGCCGTTGTGAAAGAAGAGGCTTTCGCATCTTAATGCATGTATTGAATCTATTCGAACCTACTAGGCGGGGATCCATTTTTTTGGGAATATGAGTCGAAGCAATAACAAGAAAGTTTCTAATGGAACCTCTTTCACGAGCTCCGTAGATATAGTTCTCGAATAGACCGAGGGATAAGTAATTCGACTCCTCCACAGACATATCATGAATGTTTGGAATCCATATTATGCAATGGGACATTGCTTTTGCGAATTCTAATCGAATTAATTGTAATTGAAAGGTGGTATCAAACGGGGCACTCTCTGCTGTTGTCGACCACTCATAGAAAGCTAGCGCTTCCATCATAGTTGTCCGCAGCCCCCTATCAAAATCAAAGCCAGCACCGATATCGCCAACATCATCAAAATCGTCATCATCAAAATCGTAATTATCAAAAAAATCAAGAAGGCTGTCCTCAAACTCATCCATCTCATCATCGTCAGTTATAAAGTAGTCAGGCATGTCATTCCGAAACTCATCCGTAGATAACATAATGAAAGGAAAAAAGGAGTTTTCCGCTAGGTATTTGACCAAACAGGATCGTCCAAGTCCTTGAGAACCTATCACTAAAATATTCCTAGAAGGGGATAGGACTGAGCGAAACGCAAAGAGTATTGGTTTTGCGTGAGGATGAGATGGGAAATGAGAACTATCAGTCCTATACGAATACGAGGTTTGTAAATAAGCGAGTATCTGATAATGAGCAAGGAAGATCCGTTTTTCTGCTAAACAGGATCTATTGAACTCATAATTCATTAGATACTTTTTATGAATGTCAACCAAGCATCGTAAGTAAACTGATCCCGGTTGTTCAAACGTTTGATAACCATAGTCGTTTTTTGATAAATGATCACTATGAGTATGAGTCAGACTCAATAGAATTTGATCTATCCTTTTCTTTGTCGTTAAGGTGAAGAAATGAGTCAAGAATTGTTCTTCTTCCTCATCAGCATCAATCCATTTACTGTTCTCAAACAACCAGGATTCTATTTTCTCATCAACCCAATCAACGTTCGCGAGTGACCAAAAACCTATTTGATTAGAAAAAAAATCACCGTTATCTTTATCTTTCTCTTTCATCTCTTTTATTATCAATGAATGGATCTCTTTACTTGTACGACTTAGATGTCTCGTATTTCTCACCAAAGTGATTCGATTGGTGGGATCTGGTAAAATACTGATGAGATAGCTAAGAAAATAGTTCTTCTTAGGACGCATGTTGCCGCCAGAAACATAAACCGGTATTTCTCGCAGAAAATCTCCTAATTGTTCCAGAGCAAGTAGAAAGAGAGTCTTTAACCTGAAAAAAAACCAGAAAAAATCCAGCGGATCCTGTTTATATTCATATTCATTTGTAGGATACTCACCCAGAAGGTTTTGCAACTCAATCCAGTATGATAGAATCGTAAAAGGTTTGATCCTTTCTAACTCTGTCTGTAACTCACTAGAGGCTCGGGAAACAAAGAGAAGAGGTGTACAAACGAGATATCCAGCAACAAGAAGAAGGAAAGGGATTGAATAGAGGAACTCCTGAGCATTTGGGGATCTCGGATGTGTCCATATCAATGGAACGGGTGACTCATGATTTCGATGAATCATTTCTTCGAACAGAGGAAGATTCTGTAAACACTTCCTCGAAATTCGATTCCATCCTGGAAGAATCAACCGCCATCTTTTCCGTATAATCTCATGAGAAATGGATACAT